AGATGATGAGTTGATTTCTTTTTCTACTTATATCGCTCTATTTTTGCTAGTGCTGTCTATAATCTATAATGATAATGATTGATAAATGATTAATAAATAAAAAACTTTCAATTGGTATTTTTGCTTATCTTCGTATCTTTCAAAAATTGAATTTAGGAAAGTGCTTTACAAATATATGGATAAAAAAAAAGAGTTTATTTAGTTCCTTCATGCCCACTATAACTAGTTATTTCGGTTTTCTGTTAGTAGCTTTAACTATAACTTTAGTTCTATTTATTAGTCTGAGCAAGATACGACTTATTTGAAATTAATTGAATGAACAATTCAAAAAAAAAAAAGAATTTTTTTGCAGTATTCCATCTATTTTCTTCCTTACCGTGTCAATTTCTAATTCTTGGTTATTGAGATTTATGAGCAATATGGATTAATATTTAAGGATAGATATTACCTCCCTTTTTCTCTTTTCAAACAAATTGAAATGATTGAAGTTTTTCTATTTGGAATCGTCTTAGGTCTAATTCCTATTACCTTGGCTGGATTATTCGTAACTGCTTATTTACAATACAGACGTGGTGACCAGTTGGATCTTTGATTAATGAATACCTTTTTTTTACCTCCTCCTTTTTTTAATCCACAGGAGGTCAAATTAAGATTGTTGTTCAAGTTTTTCCCTAAAATTTTTGACTTAACAAAACAAGAACGGAATCACGCTCTGTAGGATTTGAACCTACGACATTGGGTTTTGGAGACCCATGTTCTACCGAACTGAACTAAGAGCGTTTTTTTATTACAAAAAAGAAAGCTGTAAGTAAAAAGATTCTTTTTTATTTTACTCCACTACATCTTGAATGACTATACTATCTCATATATAAACTATATTATATATAAATATAATAAATAATAATATGATATAAATAATATCATATTAATTTATGATTAGGTATGTCCAATTTGAATTGATCTCAATTGATCTCTTGTTATTGTATTGCTCAGAGGCGAAGGTAGGGATGACAGGATTTGAACCCGTGACATTTTGTACCCAAAACAAACGCGCTACCAAGCTGCGCTACATCCCTTTCAATTGGTCTACAATGTCATTGTAGAGAATCCCTGTCTTGTTTTCCACATACTTATTTCATTTTCTCCATTGAGATACACAACTTATCTTGCCATTTCTTCTTTTTTTTTTTTTTTTTGGTCTCATATAACATATAATAATAAACTTATATACATATGAAAAAAAAATATGAAACCCGCCGTAAATTTCGTGAATGCCCGGACGGAAAGGGACCTATTTTCCTCTTTTAAAAAAAGAAAAGGAAAATCTTATCTATCAAATCATTGTAGATTTCTCAATTTGAATTAGGAATTCCGCGTACAAAACAAATGTGAGTGTCCTTTAATTTAACTACATATATACATCTGATCATATATGTATTGCCATTATGTATTACAATAAAGAATACAGAAGGAGGCTTTTTTATGCGAGATCTAAAAACATATCTATCCGTAGCACCAGTAATAAGTACTCTATGGTTCGGGTCTTTAGCAGGTCTATTGATAGAGATCAATCGTTTTTTCCCGGATGCTTTGACATTCCCTTTTTTTTCATTCTAGTTATTAACACGGGGGGTGAAGAAAATTAGAGATACAATTAAATATCTCTGACTACTACCCCCTCTTTTTTTTTTTCTTATTCGAATAAGTTAGAAAAAGAGAAAGAATAAAAGTGGATTCAAACTCAGCGAAACTCGGAACTGGGTTCAAGCTTCAAGTAAATTTACTTTTAAATTTACTTTAATTAAATTAAGAGAACAGAAGTAGAAATGCGGTTAGGGCAACAGTATCATACAAGAAGTTTAAATAAAATAGAAAGACTTTCTATTCTAATCTAAACTTCTAATGTAAATAGAATTTAAAATCATTGTATTACTTATTTTTACTATTACTATATTTAATATATTGGCTGCAACAAAATCTTTCATAATTTGATTTCGAGTTAGCAACTTCTATTTTTTCCTTTTTTCTTCTTCGTTTCGGATAGGAAAATAGAAGAGTTGAGTGAATAAAAACCAAAAGGAGGTTCATGGCCAATGGTAAAGACGTCCGAATAAGGGTTATTTTAGAATGTACCAGTTGTGTTCGAAACAGTGTTAATAAGAAATCAATAGGCATTTCTAGATATATTACTCAAAAGAATCGACACAATGGGCCTAGTCGATTGGAATTGAGAAAGTTCTGTCCCTATTGTTACAAACATACAATTCACGGGGAGATAAAGAAATAGATGGAATCGATCAACTGCGTGTCACTTTTACAAGGAAGATGAAAAATGACATATTAACATATATTAGCATATCATATGTTAATATATATATTTAAATAGAAACAAGCAAAATCCTATTTCTTAATTCTAAATCATTAGCATTTTTGATCCGATCGAAGGAAATAGGATTCTCGAAATAAGGAATAAAATAAACAAGCCATGGATAAATCCAAGCGACTTTTTCTTAAGCCCAAGCGATCTCTTCGTAGGCGTTTGCCCCCGATTGGATCGGGGGATCGAATTGATTATAGAAACATGAGTTTAATTAGTCGATTTATTAGTGAACAAGGAAAAATATTATCTAGACGGGTGAATAGATTGACTTTAAAACAACAACGATTAATTACTATTGCTATAAAACAAGCTCGTATTTTATCTTCATTACCTTTTCTTAATAATGAAAGACAATTTGAAAAAAACGAGTTAGTCGCTAGAACTACAGGTCTTAGAACCAGAAAAAAATAGGCTTACTCTTCAATTGAATCAAAATTCCAATCCGAACTCAAACGTGGGTTGATGTTTTGTTCGAGAAAAATCCAGGAATCCAGATTTGATTGTCGTGTCATAAAAAAAACGAATTGGGTAAGGTAAAAAGAATAAATATTTTTTTATTGAATGTTTTTGTTCAGTTTGACTACTTGATCATATTATGATCATATTTTATCATACTTATTTCTATTCTACCTTCCCGGAATTCATTTTCTAAGGAATTCCATGTCAAACATTCCGAAGGATTCCCTCCAATCTCCTTATTTTATCATGTCATTGGAAATCAGATAAAGGCAATTCCTATTTAATATAGCTAGTTGTGCAAGTATCTTACGATTAAGAAGCAACTGTCTCTTGTACAGATTGTTTATTAATGTACTATAACTACAGGATGCTGCATTCTCGCGAATTGCTGCATTTATACGAGTGACCCACAAACACCGAAAATTTCTTTTGTGCCTATCTCTATCCCGATAGGCCGAAAACAAAGCTTTTATTTTTTGTTGAATAATAGTTCGAGTAAGTCTTGAATGAGCCCCACGAAAGCTTGATGCGAATAAACGAATTTTTGTTCTACGCCTCCGAGCTATATATCCTCGTCTAATTCTAGTCATTGAATAAACGAAACTTTGATAAATAACTAATTGATTTCCTTTCTTTCAGTTATTCTTTTTCCCTTTTCTAGAATAACAAAACGGATTCTTCCAATGTATAAAATAATAATTCCAACGGCTTTTGCTACTCTAACCTTCCCAACCACGATTTTTTCTTTTTTTTTTTTTTATAAGCATTTCGCCTTGAAATAAGAAATTTTATTGGTACTAGGTATCAAACAAAAACATAGTAAATAAAAATAAGTAGTAATAAGTAGTAAATAGAAAAGGAAATAGTGGGTTCCATCGTTTCTATGGTTATTTCTTAAACGGCGAGGTCCTCTCTATACACCGGAGCCCCTTACTTGATTTAACTTGATTTTAAAAATGCTATTGTTAACTTGTACAGTTCACACTTTTTGGCTCTACCCATGAATTCCCCAGTAGTAGGTCTTTCACAACGAGATCTATTTTTACAGTAACGGTATTTAATTATGCGGATTAGCTGATTAGCTGACCTTGTTAGTCCGTTCTTGCAAGAGTAGAGGCATAAATTTTCGGCTTTTTAATTTAAATAAGATTTGCCCTGCTTAACAGATAATCATTTGCTACCAATGGGGAATTCTTTCGCATTTTCAATTGAAAATTGAGGTAATTGAATTTGCACCAATAGAAACCATAAATTTGATACACAATAGAAGGATATTATAGATCTTTTTTTTTTTTTTAGTTTTAGTTAGTGAAGGGGAGTCTTCCATTCTATCCTATTCATCGGTACTGATCACGGATAGGAAAAATTCTTTCTTTTGTCCCAACCCACAATTTGAAATCTGAACGAGTCGCACATACACCCTAGTACATGTCCCTCGGCGCTGAGGGCATCCCCCGAGAGCGGGGGATTTGGTGACATTTCTGATTGGCTGTCTTGTGTTTCTAATAAGTTGTTTAATAGTTGGCATGTTGAATCGTATGCATAATGGGCTGGTTTAGATCGATCCTAACCGGATGATTATGAATTCTTTCTATATTCATATTCTATTTTAATATTTTATTAATTATTAAAATTCAAATTAATAGAATATTAAACCTCGGTAAGAAACTAAAATCTTAAATCGCGATTTGTGTGAAATTCCTGCTATTTTTTATGCAACTGCTACAAGATCAACAATTCCATGAACTTGGGCTTCTGTTGCTGACATAAAAACATCCCTTTCCATGTCTTCGGATACAACCCATAAGGGTTTGCCTGTTCTTTGTGCATAAACCCTTGTGAGTATTTCGCGCAGTTTCAGTAGCTCTTCCGCTTCCAGGACAAATTCTCCTATTTGTGCTTCATAAAAAGCAGCAATAGGTTGATGGATCATTACCCTGATGATATAAGATAATAAAAGGTTACTTTATCTCGCATAAGAAGGTCATGAGAAGAGATAAAGAATAAAAAAAAAAAAAAAGATAGAATTGAACAACCGTACAGGCATTGTTTGCGCATTGCATACGGCTCTATAAGAGAATTCACTTTTACCGAAGAAAAATAGAGAGTCTACAAGGCCTAGGTCGGTAAATGATACAATGACCACCCTTTCCTTGGTAGGAATTAAGAAAAACAAAATACTATGGTGGCTCCGTTGCTTTATTTCATCGGTGATTTAGCAATCCCAAAGTTTCTTTTTTTTTTTTTCGTCCTCTTTCATAATTCATAATAATATAAATAGCATTAAGAACTTTCTGGTGTGAAAACAAAAAAAAAGTTTGTGACACTGAAATAGGCTCCCGCTAAATAAGAAAAAATCGGAAATACCCTTAATATCTCATACTACTCTTTCAATACATAATCTAATGTTAAAACGAAATAAAAAATTTCTTATATTGAATTCGAAATGCCATGCTATTATTACTTAATATTCATATTTCATATGGCGAAGGCATAGTTTTCTTTTTTCTTTCAAATAAAATAAAAAATAAAAACCCATTGGCGCCAAGCGTGAGGGAATGCTAGACGTTTGGTAATTTTTCCTCCGACCAGGATAAAAGATCCCATTGAAGCGGCTAATCCCATACATACTGTTTGTACATCTGGTCGCACAAATTGCATAGTATCATAAATAGCTATTCCGGGTATTACCCATCCGCCAGGAGAGTTTATAAATAAATACAAATCTTTGATCTCACTTTCTGTACTGAGATATACCATAAGACCAATAAGTTGATTCGAGATCTCACTATCAATATCTTGACCTAAAAAAAGTAATCTTTCTCGATAAAGTCGGTTGATTAGGATCAAATTCTATCCCTTAGGAGCCGTACATGCACCTTTTGATGCATACGGTTCATCCAAAATCGCGAAAAAAAAGAATCAATATGTAGATCCCAGCCTTCTTTTTTTGATAGTGAGTACTTTCTAACTTCTCTTTTAACGAATAACGAAGGAGCTTTTCCTCCATTTTTCAAGAAAGATGGTTTTTTTTACCCGTTTACCTATAAATAAAAAAAAAAATTAATTAAACTTATCAAACTAACTTCTCATTGATGTATTCTTTCATCGGGATCCAATTCAAATCACGATGACATTCTCTTGTTCCTGAGTGGGCTTCTTTAATTCTTTTAGGTTTGTGCTCTACTCCGAGTAAAGATCTGCCCGATTTTGATTTGCACATATAGGGCAAATGTCCCCAATACCGCGTCTTTTTGTTACAACTTCCTTTTTTTTTCAATTCATTTCACGCCTTCCACAAAATATTTGACGTATTTATCAAATTATTCGATTGATTATGATTAGCAGTTTGAAATTACTCCTATTTCTAATTTAGAAATAGAATATGATATAAATAGTAATCATGGATATAGTACTAATTGGGTTTTTCTAAGCGGAGCCTGGATACTTTATTTTATTGGTCCAAACAAGCTAACCATAAATTATTCTAATTGATAATATTAATCTGAATACCTCCAAAGCATAGATCTAATTGCACTTCATTGCCACTTCACGCTCTAAATTTTTGATGATTTAATCAATTCTTCTTTGGCGAAACAGAGGATATCTCGATCGGGGTAGAGAACGGGGAAATCCCATAATGACCCAATGTCTCTGACAAGTCGCACTATACGTCAATCCAATTTGAACTATCCTCCCCGGGATTTCGAAAAGGGACTTTTGGAACACCAATAGGCATTAAATGAAATAAAAAAAATGAAGTACTCTATTTCACTTTGATGTGAAAGCGTAACAATGAATTTATTGTCTTAATAATATTTGGCTTTTTTTATTTTTTCTATTTTCTTTATTTTTATGTTTTATTTGCTTTGCGCGGATTCGATAAGTTCATAACATAAAAAAAAAAAAAAGAAGACAAAATGAATAAAGTAAAATTCTTACGAATAGGCTCTTTGAATGATGAACAAATCTGTATGCATTCGCTCATCTAAAATGGAGTAAACCTACCATTGCGTATTGGTACTTATCTGGTATAGAATAGATCTGCTTCTCTTTGTTCCTACAAACAGAATTGTGACATTATGACTAAAATACTAAAAAAAAAAATGGAATCCTTTCTCCGAGATAATCCACTGAAAAAAGGGAGTTCCATAACATAGTTTTTTCCAGTGCGATAAAGTTACATAGTTTCTATCTTTACTTGATAAGGGGGTATTCCATGGGTTTGCCTTGGTATCGTGTTCATACCGTCGTATTGAATGATCCCGGTCGTTTGCTGGCTGTCCATATAATGCATACAGCTTTGGTTGCTGGTTGGGCCGGCTCGATGGCTCTATATGAATTAGCAGTTTTTGATCCTTCTGACCCCGTTCTCGATCCAATGTGGAGACAAGGTATGTTCGTTATACCCTTCATGACTCGTTTAGGAATAACCAATTCATGGGGTGGTTGGAGTATTACAGGAGGAACTATAACGAATCCGGGTATTTGGAGTTATGAAGGTGTGGCTGGAGCGCATATTGTGTTTTCTGGCTTGTGCTTCTTGGCAGCTATCTGGCATTGGGTGTATTGGGATCTAGAAATATTTTGTGATGAACGTACAGGAAAACCTTCTTTAGATTTGCCCAAGATCTTTGGAATTCATTTATTTCTCTCAGGGG